CTAGAAAAAGAATCTCTTGTTTTTCATTCCCATTCCCATAAGAATGAATACTATGATTCGCGTTTTGAACAGGCATGAATACTGCATCTATAGGATAACTTCTGTCTTCAAAGTTATTTGACATTTTTAGGCTATATCCGCGATTCCTCTCGATTTTTAATCCAATACACAAATCTATTGGTTCCGTTAAGGTAGCTATATGCTGTGTATTATCAACTATTTCCACAGAGGGCGGTAAAATTATGTCTCGAGCAGTTATATATCCGGGACCTTTGACACAAATAAGCGCGTTGCGCGTTCCGTATAGATTACTTCTTAATACAATCTCGTTCAAATTCATTAAAATTTCATGTACTGATTCTTGAATACCTACTATGTTAGAATAGTCATGTGGTATGTTCTCAGATTTTGCACGTGTAATACATGTTCCTTCTATTTCGCCAAGTAAAGCTCTTCGCATCGCAATGCCTATTGTGTCGGCTTGACCTTTCATAAGTGGAGACAGAATAAACCGTCCATAAAAAAGACGCTTACTGTCTCTTCTTGATTCAACGCACTTCCACTGTAGTGTCCGAGTAGATACTTTGACTTTCTCTCGAACCATAGTAATTTTATTTGATCAGATGATTGAATCGTTTATTTCTCTTGAAACCCTTTCAGCTTTTATTTAGTTCTATACACGTCTTTTTTTAGGGGGTCTACAACCATTATGTGGCATAGGGGTTACATCTCGTACGAAACTTAAAAGTATACCGCTTCTACGAATAGCTCGTAATGCTGCATCTCTTCCCAGTCCAGGACCTTTTATCCTTACCTCAGCTCGTTGCATACCTTGATCCACTACTGCTCGAATAGCATTTCCTGCTGCGGTTTGAGCAGCAAAAGGTGTTCCTCTTCTTGTACCCCTGAATCCACAAGTACCCGCGGAGGACCAAGAAATAACCCGGCCCCGTACATCTGTAACGGTCACAATGGTATTGTTGAAACTTGCTTGAACATGAATAACTCCCTTTGGTATTCTACGTACATTTTTACGTGAACCACTACGTGTATTTTTACGTGAACCAATTCTTAATATAGGTTTTGCCATATTTTTTCATTTCACAAGAAATATATGGATATATCCATTTCATGTCAAAACGGACTTTTTTGCCAGCTCCTTGGAAGTGCCCTTTCCTTTATTTTATTTCCTTTAGTAAGATTATCCTTGTCTTTGTTTATGCCTCGGGTTGGAACAAATTACTATAATTCGTCCCCTCCTACGGATTAGTCGACACTTTTCACAAATTTTACGAACGGAAGCCCTTATTTTCATAGTTATTATTCCTTAATTCTGTGAATATACTTATTGTTTTGTTGGACGAAAAAGGGTTTCTTGATATTTTTGAATCTTTAATTGTATCTTCGTGAAAGGAATGTTGAAATTGAAAAAACCACTTACTCTTTTAAATCCTTGTTATGGAGTCTAGAAAGCGGCAGTCCCCCGATTAACTTATACCTAAGAACTTGCTAAAATTTTTATTTTTAGCCGGGGTGGTATTACACAACCCCCTTTTTTCACAAAATGGTAAATTCCGGATATCTAATTTTTATATTAGAAGGATTACCATATATAACACAAAATTTCTCCGCCGATTCTTTTTAGTCTAGCTTCTCGGTCTGTCATTATACCTTGAGAAGTCGAAAGGATTACAATTCCTATTCCGCCTAAAATTCGTGGAATTCGTTGAGAGTTAGAATAGATTCGTAGACCCGGTCGACTTATTCTCTTTAAATTTAAAATAGTTTTATAGGATTCTTTCTTATTTCGTTTATGTTTTAGGGTTAAAATAAAAAAATATTGATTGTTTTCACGATGTTTCCTTACGTTTTCGATAAAACCCTCCCGTAAAAGTATTTTAACAATGCTTTCGGTGATGTTAGTCGACCCTATCCGAACTGTTCCTTTTCTATTCATGTCAGCATTTCGTATAGAGGTTATTATATCAGCAATAGTGTCTTTCCCCATGATAAGTTAAAATTCCTTATTGTTCTATAATTTTGATATAATCAACATGTTCTTTTTCTTTTATTTATATATAGATATAGACGAATTATATATTAATATATGAATTAAATTATTAATATTTTATTATTAAGGGTATATGCGTGATACACAATCAATTAATTAATTTTATTTCAATACCATTTTTTTATCCTATACTAACTATCGATATTTAGGTCTTATAAGACCTCAGGAGCTAATGAAACTATTTTAGTAAAGTTTAATTGTCTCAATTCCCGTGGGATCGCCCCAAAAACTCGAGTTCCTTTTGGATTCCCTTCTTGATCAATGACAACTGCGGCGTTGTCATCATATCGTATTATCGTCCCATTGTTACGTTTGAGTTCTTTACAAGTACGTACAATTACTGCTCTGATCACTTCTGATCTTTCTAGAGGAGTATTCGGTATTGCTTCCTTGATTACAGCAACAATAACGTCACCAATATGAGCATATCGGCGATTACTAGCTCCTATTATTCGAATACACATCAATTCTCGAGCCCCGCTGTTGTCTGCTACATTCAAATAGGTTTGTGGTTGAATCATATCATTTTTTTGTATCTCTTCTTTTAATACAAAGGACGAAGTAAAAAAATATTGTTTGTCAAAAAAATAAAACCGATAATCTTTTTATCCTTAAATGTTATTTAGCTTTTTCGTTCTATATTCCTATTCAGAAATAATGAATTGGGTTTTTATAGGCATTTTTGATGCCGCTATTGAAATAGCTTTTCTGGCTATATTTTCGGGTACACCACCCATTTCATAAAGGATTTTACCTGGTTTAACCACAGCTACCCAATATTCTGGGGATCCTTTCCCAGAACCCATACGTGTTTCCGCCGGTCTTACTGTAACTGGTTTGTCTGGAAATATACGTACCCAGATTTTTCCCCCACGTCGTACATTTCTTGACATTGCTCGTCGCCCTGCTTCTATTTGTCTAGATGTGATCCACGCGGGTTCAAGTGTTTGAAGAGCATATCTGCCAAAACAAATACGATTCCCACGAGAAGATATTCCTTTTAGTCTTCCTCGATGTTGTTTACGAAATCTGGTTCTTTTTGGGTTATAGTTGATGGGTTTTTTCTAAATTAGAAATTCCATCTCTACTACAGAACTGAACGTGAGAGTTTCTTCTCATCCAGCTCCTCGCGAATAAAAGTACTAAAAAAGCTTGTATTAATATATAGATGTAGTTAATGATTAATCCTATTAATCATGTTCTTTTTTGAAATTTCATCTGATCTCTTCTAAATTTGTGTATGTCTTTTTCAAAATGGAATCCAAGATGAATTCTATTTATATTTATTTAAAAATAACGTAATATCATTATCTCGAATGTCGTTTTTGTTAGAGTTAGAATATAATATTCTAACAAAATCCTTAGTTTCTTTTATCTTTTTCGTTTTTTTTTTCGTTGTTTATTACTTTTTTTAAAATAAAAAAATATATTCGCCGGCGAATATTTACTCTTTCAATATCTATTTAAGTTTGATGTTTATCCCACGAGGTCTCAGAATAAAAATCAGAATAGATAATAAAGTTTATGGTTTATTCCGCCATCCTGTCCAATGAATTACTAAGATTTATTTTTCAATTGAGTCCTATATATTCATGGGTTCCGTCGTTCCCATTGCCTCTTGATTAATCATTAGGCCCGAATTCTACAATGGAGCTCGTACCTGAAATTTTTAATTTCATTTTTTAATTTATTTTTGAGTCAATTTTCTCAGTTTTTTTTGGCTCAAGGCTCTTAATTTTTTGTTTTCAGAACGAACAGATTCATTCATAATAATTAAATAAATCTGTATTCATGCTTTATTACATTGTTTTTATTACAGTGACCTCATAGACTTTCCAAATTGGAATAATAGATCATTAATATTCAAAAATTTTTCTCTCTTTCTTTCATCCTTCCATTTATCCGCATACTTTTCGATTACCTTTGATAACTTATAATAATATTTCGTTATTCTTTTTTTTGTAAAAAAAATTCAGTTGCTACAATTATATGATCAGTCTATCATATCTTGACTTATTTTTTTGGATCCGGATAATGCGAAGCAATGAGTTGCTTAGGTTATTTATTAATGCTATAGTTATTAGTTGCTCTTATAGGTAAGTTCTTTTTTTTTTTTTTTTGTCTAATCGAATCCTAAACTAACGAGTCACACACTAAGCATAGCAATTATATCAAAGGAGTTTTGATGGAAATTTTTATTCAACCTTATAGAATTGCTGATTTTTTCTTAAACAAAAAAAGAAGACTGTAATTTTTTTATTGCTGTCTGTTATAGTGTTATACTACATAGTTTTTGTTTTTTATCCGAGGATAAAATGTAAAGACAAATAAAGTTTGTTATTCTTCGTCTACGAATATCCAAATTTTTATTCCTAAGACCCCATAAATAGTTCGAACTGTATAGGAACAATAATCAATTTTAGCTTCAATTGTTTGTAAAGGAACTCTGCCTTCTCTGATCCATTCAACACGTGCTATTTCTTTTCCATCGATACGTCCTGCAATTTGTACTTGAATTCCTTTTGTATTCGCCTGTTCAGTTAATTCAATAGCTTTTTTCATTGCTTTTCGGAAAGAAACGCGGTTTTTTAATTGTCCAGCTATAAATTCTGCAAGAATATTAGGATGCCCATACGGATTGGAAATTCTGGTAATAGCAATATTGAGTTTTCTGTTGACACAATTAAGTTCTTTTTGAACATTCATCTGTAATTCTTCGATTCTTCGGGGTTTATCTTCAATTAATAATTTAGGAAATCCCATATAGATTATTATCTGAATGAGATCAATTCTTTTTTGAATTTCGATACGTGCAATTCCCTCCATACCAGAAGATATTCTTATATTTTTTTGGACATAATTTTTAATACAGTCTCGTATTTTTTTATCTTCTTCTAAACCTTCAGAATACTTTTTTGGTTGTGCAAAC